CATAATTCTGAGCTTCATGTTACTCCTCCCAAGACACATGTCAGAGTCAGGGGCATCCCAATCAGATTGAATGGGATGACAGTTTCTCATTCCAAATCTGTAAAATGAAAATTTCGATCAAATCACACATCGCAGTATACTAGGCCTTCTAATTCCTTAAGGGGTTTATCTAAAAGATTCGCGATATAACTAGGAAGACGTTTCAAATACCACACATGAGTCACTGGACATGCGAGCTTGATATATCCCATTTTATATCTTCGTATCCGAGAATCAATAAATTCCACTCCACATTGTTCACAAAATTTCGAGTCTTCGTTCTCAGCTCCGATTACTCGATAATTTCCACAAGAACAAATTCCACTTTTTATAGGCCCGAAGATTCTTTCACAAAACAATCCATCCTTTTCTGGTTTATTGGTTTTGTAATGAAAAGTATAGGGCTTTGTCACCTCTCCAACTATCTCTCCATTAGGTAAGATTTTGTTGGCCCAAGCCCTTATTTGTTGAGGAGACACTGGTCCAATTCGAAGTTGTTGATGTTTATACCGATCAATCATAGAATAGCAAATATGATTCATTCAGATCAAGCTTCCTTCCTATTAATCTGGAAGTTCTTCTCAGATACAAGGAAATGGTTCAGTTCCAGAGCCAAAGATCGTAGTTCTCGAACGAGCAATCGAAAAGATTCTGGAGCATCCTCGGGATTAGGTACTGTTCCTCCTATGATTGTAGCACCAAGTACTTCTTGACGAGCTCTGATATGATCAGATTTATAAGTAAGCATCTCTTGTAAAATATGAGCAACACCAAATCCCTCTAGAGCCCAAACTTCCATTTCTCCTACTCGTTGTCCTCCTTGCTTGGCCCTTCCTCTAAGAGGTTGCTGTGTAACAAGTGCGTAAGGGCCACTGGAACGCCCATGGATTTTATCATCAACTTGATGAATTAATTTTAGGATATAGGACTTTCCTATTAGAACAGGTTGTTCAAAAGGATCTCCTGTTCTTCCATCAAATATTTTGCTTTTTCCCGGGTACTCGGGTTCAAATACCCATGGCTTTTTTGTTTGCTTACTGGCTTCATATAATTCAGGAAACACTAGTTTTCTCGAAGCCTCTTGCTCATATCTCTCATCAAAAGGTGCTACTCTATAATGTCTCTTTAGCAGATCCCCTGCGAACCCAAGCGAGCATTCAAATATCTGTCCCACATTCATTCGTGAGGGGACTCCTAATGGGTTAAAAACCATATCAACAGGTGTTCCATCTTGCAAATAGGGCATATCTTGTCTAGGCAAAATTTTTGAAATGATACCTTTATTCCCATGTCTTCCAGCTACTTTATCACCTACTTTGATTTCACGTTTTTGTGAAATATATACACGAATCATTTCCGGATTATAACTGGAACTCCCCCTTTTCTGGATCCATCTCACATCAATAACTCGGCCCCTTCCGCCTATAGGTAGTTTTAGAGAAGTTTCTTTTGCCGTGGATACTTGAATGCCAAGTATGGCTCGTAATAATCTATCCTCTGGGGCATACGACGATTCGTTCGCTGTCTGAGGCGTTAATTTCCCTACTAGAATATCACCTGCTTCTATCCAAGATCCAAGCCTCACAACTCCATTTCTATCTAAATTGCGAAGTAAATTAGCCTCTAAATGTGGTATTTCTTTAGTAATTCTTTCAGGGCCTTGGCTTGTCACATGAGTCTTAATTTCATATTTTCGGATGTGAAAAGAAGTATAAATATCTTCATATACCAGACGTTCGCTAATTAGTACTGCATCTTCAGAATTGTAACCTTCCCACGGCATATAAGCTACTAATACGTTTTTGCCTAAAGCGAGTTCTCCCCCAACTGTAGCCGCACCATCTGCTAAAATTTGTCCCTTTTTAATACATTTACCCTGTTGAACCTGAGTTTTTTGATGCATACAAGTATTTTTGTTGGAACGTTGATACATAACTAATGGAATGCTTATAGTGTCCCCATTACTTGTAAAAACAATCTTGTGAGTATCAGTATAAACGATCTTTCCTTCGTGGTCAGCTATAGTGGAAAGTCCCGAATCCAGAGCCGTTTGGCGTTCTAGCCCAGTTCCAACAATGCACTTCTCGGGCCGAGAAAGGGGAACCGCTTGGCGTTGCATATTAGAACTCATTAAAGCCCGATTTGCATCATTATGCTCGATAAAAGGAATAAGGGAAGCTCCAATAGAAAAATATTGGAAGGGAAAAATGCTTCTAAGATGAATCTGTTCCCATGCAATAGTCAGGAATTCTTGGCGATATCGAGCTGGAACAACTTGCTCCTCTTGAATACCTCGATTCAAGGCCAAAGAATTTCCTGCTGCTACCATATAATATTCATCTCTACTTGGGGATAAATAAACCATCTGTGTTTCTTTTGATGATATTTCAAAAAATGGGCTATCTATGGACCCCCAATGACCAATCCTCACATGAATAGCTAAGGATCCAATAAGACCAACATTGATTCCTTCGGACGTATCAATTGGGCAAATACGCCCATAGTGGCTAGGATGAATATCTCGTATCCGAAAATTAGCAGTTCGCCCTGTCAATCCTCCAGGACCTAAATAACTCAATTTTCGCCCATGAACGATTTGTGTCAATGGATTAGTTCGATCCAAAACTTGAGATAAGGGATGTAAGCCAAAAAAAGATTCATAAGTGGTTGTTAATGAAGTCGAAGTTACCAAATTTTGAGGAGTCGGTATCAATTTATGCCGAATTGCTCCACATATAGTTCCTCGAACCGCATTTTCTAAACGAACAAGAGCCAATCCGAATTGATCCTGTAACAGATCTGCTACAGAACGAACACGCTTATTTTTCAAGTGATTCATATCGTCAAGTATACCCATTCCAAATTTCATTCCGATCAAATGATCCGCAGCAGCCAATATATCTCGTGGTAACAAAAATGTATTGTTCTGAGGTATATCAAGATTTAATCTCCAGTTCATATTTCGTCGACCAATCCTTCCTAATTCACATCTTTGTTGAAAAAATTTCTTTTGTAATTCTTTACATAAGGACTCAGAAAATACCGGATCCCCGCCTATACAAGCGAATTGTTGATAAAACTCCAAAATTGCATTTTCTTTTGACCCAATCTTTTTTTTTTCCTTATCATTCAAGAAAGACAAGAAAATTTCGGGATAACAAACATTATCTAGAATTTCTTTTAGATTTGAACCCATAGCCGATGATAGAACTAGAATAGATATTTTTTGTTTCCTACTCACGCGAGCCCATATTCTTGCTTTTCTATCAATTTCTAATTCTAATCTCCCTCCCCAATCTGATATTATAGTACTGGTATAGATAGAAATTCCGTTATGGTCCAATTCGGAACGATAGTAAATACCGGGACTTTGCAATATTTGATTGATTACAATTCTGTATATTCCATTTACTATAGAGGTGCCCAGGGAATTCATTAGGGGAATGTTTCCAATAAAAACAGTCTGTTCTTGTATATTTCTACCACTTTTCCAAATTAATCCCGCGGGTACATATAATTCAGAAGAATATGTGAGTGATTCATATATAGACTCTCTTTCTTTTATCAAGGGTTCTACCAATTGATATCTTTCCACAAATAATTGAAATTCAATTTCTTGATCTGTATCTTCAATTTTTGGAAACTTATGAAATTCTTCCGTCAAGCCTTGATTAATGAACCTACAAAATCCCTCAAATTGTATCTGATTAAATCCAGGTATTGTGGACATTCCCTCATTTTTCTTCCGAAGCATCTTAATCTTAAGTTTCCTCTTTATCGAAAAAATTCCATCATTGCTAAATCGACTCGTATGATTAGGTTAGTTCGATGAAGAGTGAGCCAATAATGGAATGTCTATTTTGTTTACTGAATCACATGAAATTTTAACCAACTCCATATCTCTATTTCATATGTATGAACGGAAACGAGACGTAAGAATAAAGAGTATTTTCGACGCAAGTTAAAATTTGCGACAGGTATAAATGGAATGAATTAATAAAACATTCCTGAAAAAAAAAGATTATGCTACTTAATACTTACATTACACTTATGGAGTCTTTGTATAGAATAGAATATCAAAATGGATCCAATTTATCCCTATTATTATGATAATATGATCAGATGGAATAAAAAAAAAAAAAAAAAAAAAAAATCACTATATGGATTCAGGGTTCAATCCACTTTCCTTTCCCATTCTATATATATGAATATATGAGAATTAAAAATTCAAACACACTGATTCTCTATAGGAATATGGGCATAAAATAAGAGAGATCTTCTGTTCTGTGTAACAATTTCTGTTTTAGGGTTTACATATACACATATATAGTGTTATAATTCAAAATTGAGATTGAAAATAATTGATACTAATTAGTCATAAATCTATTTGCTTTTCTTATGCTATTAAGATTAAGGAAAAACAAGATACAAATTTAGTTCAATAATTCAAAGTAAATTAGGTAAATGGTTACTGCAAACTCCTTTTTTTTCTTTCAAATAAAAAAAGGGATTCATATTTGGAAAGGGATTAAGTACAATGGGATTCCAGATAAAAAAAGTAAATAATTATTAATTTAGTATTTAGTAATAGAGTATAAATAATATTTTAATCCATATTTTATTTTGGATCGGATTTGGCGACATGGCCAAGTGGTAAGGCGGGGGACTGCAAATCCTTTATCCCCAGTTCAAATCTGGGTGTCGCCTGATTGACAAATTGGAATCTATTATTATTATTCTGCTAATTCAACTTGGCTAATTCTTGCTTCGCAGAAGCAGACGCAAAGAACTAGAACTAGGTATGTCAATACTTTAACTTGACCTTTAGAATCTGTAAGTTTTAGAAAAGACAAAAAAAAGACAGTCTTTTTTTCTCAGCATACGGTGGACCCACCCCGTACCAATCCAATAGGATGAAGTGAAGGTTGCTGCACTTATTATATAATAATGGGTTCGGTTCATTTATTTAATTCTTTAATTCATCCATTGAATCAAATAAATTAGGAAATGGAGGTCCTATTAAGATAGTTATCTGTCTTTATAGTATAGAGATTTTTTTATATCTTTTATATCTATATATAATTTATCTCTTTTGCTTATACAAAAGAAACAAAAGGTAACAAAAGAAACAATAGGTCTTATTATTTCTACATCTTTTACATTAGTACATTAGAAGAACTCCTTTTATATTGATATCTTCAAATTTTATATTGATATCTTCAAAATCGTCTAAAGAAAGGAAAAGGGTGTATGTATCGTACTTATTGCTCGCTTCTACCGAAAATCCTATACAATAATAGAGAATTTGTTACGATTAGCTTCATTGGATTTGGTTCATCAATCGCTTTAAATCAGAATCCCATTTTGACTCTTTTACGTTGATTCCACTATGATTATTGATCAATAATCATAGTGGAATAATTCCTTGATAGAGATAGGAGACATAATTTACATGGATATAGTAAGTCTCGCTTGGGCTGCTTTAATGGTAGTCTTTACATTTTCCCTTTCGCTCGTAGTATGGGGGAGGAGTGGACTCTAGAAGCACTACCATAATTGTAAATTGATATATATTTATATTATATAAAGTAAAGAAAGCCTATATTATACTGTAAATGTAAATCTGTATATAATATCGGATAGTGTGTAGAAAGAACTATAGATATTTATATTATATTTCTACACACTATCTCATCATTATCTTCAATTATTGACAAGAACTAATAATTCGAGTTTGATTAAAGTCAATTATTTTGACTGGCTGTTTTTACATAGATGATAAGTAAAAAAGCAGTAGGAACTAGAATAAACAGTGCAGTAGCAATAAATGCGAGAATATTGACTTCCATAATTTTATTTTTTTGTTTCGCAATAACTCGGGATCTAATCCCATAGAGATGATAAATTTTATTTCTGTAAATTCAATAGGTTAATTGTATCCTGATGATGCCAAACGGATAAAAATATTATGAATAACAATATATCTAATCTATCAAATCAATTAATTGTCGAGAATTTAATAATATAACATAGGAAGACCTTTTATCCATACTAAATTAAAAATGGAATTCTTAATCCAATTCCAATATAGAATCCTTTCGTCCTTTTCCATTCTTTTTTTTCTATAACCTACCTTCTTCCTTATACTTACTTAAGTATTACTATCTGTAGTGTAAAAAATGGAAATTTCCGCATTTCATTTGTCTGATGATAAATATCAAAATATCAATGTGAAACGAAAAACAAAAGATTAGATCTTGCTTCCTGTCCCACTTTTCTGTAAAAAGTGGGAGATGAATTGAAAAATTCATCGGATCCTAGTTCGGGACTGACGGGGCTCGAACCCGCAGCTTCCGCCTTGACAGGGCGGTGCTCTGACCAATTGAACTACAATCCCAGCGAGGTTATGGCATACATATTCTTTATGGTTTCATAAGAATATTCTATTCGTCGTGTTGTAACAGAGACAAAAATGATATACTGATATCATATGGTTTTTTATTATAAAAAAATAATAATGAAATTTTTAATGATAAAAATAAAATAGAGTTATAGTATGGATATATAAAAAAAATAGTTGATCTTTATTTCTACGGATAAGGCATTTCTATTTATGGAAGACAAATTAAAATGGTTAAATCATATTCAATGGAGCGGCGAATTATTGGGCCGAGCTGGATTTGAACCAGCGTAGACATATTGCCAACGAATTTACAGTCCGCCCCCATTAACCGCTCGGGCATCGACCCAGGAAGAATTAATTCTAGGTTTAGTGATAATCCATCATCAACTTCCTTTCGTAGTACCCTACCCCCAGGGGAAGTCGAATCCCCGCTGCCTCCTTGAAAGAGAGATGTCCTGAACCGCTAGACGATGGGGGCATATCCGCCCGACCATCAGCATACTATGCTGATAGTATGATCAGTTTTTGGTATTGTCAATATTACAATATAACAAAATCTAATTATAATAGATTATATAATATAGATCAAAATAGTTTTCTACTTAAGAATTTAAATTCTTAATCTACATATACATAAATATATCCATATATAATATATTAATATACAATGCAATAGATAATATCATATCTTTTATAATACAAATACAATGTATAGCATATTATTGTTATAAATATACATTATAAATATACATACATATAAATATACATACATATATATATTATATACACATATATATTATGTGTATAAATATACATACATATATATTATTATGCAATGCATATTAATATCATATTCTTATATTATTATTGATATAGTTTATAGTTGTGATTTAACTATAATTTAATATTAATAGATAATAGAATAAAAATTTTATTTGATGGTTGATAAATGCATTACCCCTCCATGCTATTCATAACATAATATTATATAATAGATTAATGAAACAAAATTAGAGTATAGGATTCCCTCAGTTAGAGTAGTGCTTGAGCCGACAGAA